TTTACGGACCCCCGGTAGAGTGGAATTCACTTGATTGATACCAAATTCGCCAGAGATCCAAGATATTTCAGCGAATCATGTGATGAAGAAATTCGACACGTACCCGAAATTTTAGATAGAAAAAATCCTTTTTCGATTACTTGTGGATCCCTGATTTACAAGTTCTACAGTACTCTTTTTGAATCAATCAATCCAAAAAAATTTATGGAATTCTGAAAACCGGAAGGATTCTTCGGAGCCAGTCAGACCATTCCATTCTATTGACAATTCAAAAAAACTGTTCATACTATGAACATAGTAGGAGGTCGGGCGGGGATGCCCCCATCGTCTAGTGGTTCAGGACATCTCTCTTTCAAGGAGGCAGCGGGGATTCGACTTCCCCTGGGGGTAGGGTACTACGAAAAGAAGTTGATCATGGTTTATCCATAAGTCTAGAATTCGAATGGATTCTTTCTGGGTCGATGCCCGAGTGGTTAATGGGGACGGACTGTAAATTCGTTGGCAATCTGTCTACGCTGGTTCAAATCCAGCTCGGCCCAAAAATTCGCCCAGCCCTACGATATGATAGAACAAATTTCATTTTGACTCCAGAAACATGCCTAATCGGGATACGGGGGAATAAAGAAAAGAATCCACTTTTCTGTTATAGCTTTGTTTATTTATTCCCACAATATTCTGATCTTTCGAATGATCTAGATTCATATTCTGATTTAGAAATAGAACAAGGGGGGGGGTAAAGAAAAAAGAGTTTCATTGAAAGAGGGATTCTCAATCGATTTGACAATAGAATTACTAGTAATACGTGTAATTTTCACTAAAGTCCATATCCCTGGAATATATCTATACTGCGCGTGACTCTCTTCTAACACGGCGATTCTAACTAGAAATGGTTTGAATGAAACCAAATAGATAGGCTGTAAACCTTATTTCCTGGGGATTGTAGTTCAATCGGTCAGAGCGCCGCCCTGTCAAGGCGGAAGCTGCGGGTTCGAGTCCCGTCAGTCCCGACCTAGAATCGGTGGAATCTATCAATTCATCTTTCTATTTTCTGTAAGGTAAATAAGTACCAATGAGAGACCAGAGACCCATGTACTGTAGATTGGTACGATTGTTGGCAGTATCATATTCAGGATTCCAAGAGAGACCATACTGGTCTGGCTTTTTTTTTATTCCTGCTCTGTGAAATGGAATAACCATCTGTTTTCCGAGAGCCCATAACAATAAACAAAATTGGCTTCGGTTATTGTCCGATAAAAAACGAACTTAACCTTAACTCAAGTTACTCCGATAGAATATGAAAACGACCTCCCCCCCCCTTTCGAGCTCTGATTTTCTGTAAGCTCGGGCCATAATTGGAAAGAATTTATTTCATTCAAATTGCACACTGAATTTTTCCTAATTTGTGATCGATGTGTTTTAATCTCAGGAAAGAATCTTTTCCTAAACGAGACATCAAAGAAAGATCTACCCCGCCCTCTTTTCTCTCTTTATCTGGCAAGAAAAGAAGATAGAAGATCCTAAAAACCTTAGTTTCGAACTTAACTCATTCTTTTTTTTCATTTCAGTTTTACTGTTTGTGACTAATGGAAGACGGGTCAGATGATACCTTATCCGATGATTAAGGAAGATCATAGAAAAGAGTGAAAAAATGAAAAAAATCAACGGGATTCTCGATTGGATCAGGAATCAAAAATTGGATTTGTTATGGATAAAGGATCCTCTTATGTTATATTATACTATGAAATTCTCGACGATGAATCCATTCGGGAGAGCATATATGGGTATTCATGATACGGATCCTATTCAATTTGATATCAAATATCATGGGGATGCAATTCATCTCATTGAATTTACCGGAGACGATTTCTCATCTCTATGGGATTAGATCCCGAGTTATTGTAAAAAAAAAAAACGATGAGATTATGGAAGTAAATATTCTCGCATTTATTGCTACTGCACTTTTCATTCTAGTTCCTACTGCCTTTTTACTTATCATATATGTAAAAACAGTCAGTCAAAATGATTAATTTCAATGAAGCGTGACTTTTGAGTTCTTATCTATGATTGAAGAAATGAAAGGGATTCAAATCCCACGTATTAGTATTAAATGAAAAAAGGGGGCTAAAGTTAGCAGTATAGAAGATCTGATAGTATAGTGTGGTAGAAAGAGCTCTATGAGCCTTTCTACCACACTATCAATTAGTCTAGAAAGTTGTACTTTCTAAAGATCTAGAATAAGAACATGGGAATTCTTGAAATATATATATATATATTATTTATTAATAGGTTATTTTATTATTATTATTCCTAGATTCCATTACTCGATTCCAGTAGAATTTGGAAATGGAAGTGTTTTTCTTTAGAAACGGTTTGCAGAATTATATATGAAATAATTGATAAAGTTTCATTACTCAACTCCACTCAATGAGTCGTACCTCTAGACTAGAGTCCACTTCTTCCCCAAACTACAAGTGAAAGAGAAAATGTAAATACTACCATTAAAGCAGCCCAAGCAAGACTTATTATATCCATGTGAATGATGTCCCCCATCTCTATGACTATCAAGGAATTTTTCCATTATTGATCACTACTCTAATAATAGTAGAATCCATGGCGCAGAGTCAAAAAGGGACTCTGCGCCAAACGCTATTAGGAAATCAATTCAATAACTCCACCCACAAGAAGCAGCTATCAAATTTCTGGTAGAATCGATAAGCGTTAAACATAAGTAAGAGACCAAGTTACTCCCTTGGTATTCTCAAGTATTGTCAAGTGAATGTTATTAACGGAATATGTAGGAATAGTAAGATCCACTATTTCTTTTATTGACCCCAGAAACATGGACAATCAAGATGGAGCACTACCTATTACATATCTCTACCTACCCCTTTGATCTCATACTTAAAGTCTCCCAACTGTCTCTGTGAGACAGTCGGGTCAATTCTATTACATTCTTGATTGGGGGTTACTGAAAAGAAATACGTTGTTTTTTTTTCTGAGTCTATCTGAGTCTATCTGAGTCTATCAAAGGCAATTCTCTATCCAATCTTGGATTGTATGTCTGAGCATTCAGAGACTCTCGTAAGTCTGTATCCAAAGTATCTTCCACCCTTTCCAGAACTAATAATAGGATTCCACACCCGACTATCCAATCTAACCTAAAACTTAGTCAGTAGACATAGTGTAAGGGAATCCTTAAGTCTTGATAGCGGAACCTTCCTATACTAGAATCCTTAGCCTAGACGCAAGGGTTGAGATAGAATAGAGTCTACAGATTTTTAGAATAAAGCGAGTGCCGGCCGTCTTCGTTTTATCTTATTCCGCTTCTGCTGGGGAAAAAATGTGTTGAGTTTTCTCATATCAGCAGAAAAAAAAAGGATTTCGTTTTTTGGTTGTTGTTGTTGATCAGGCGACACCCAGATTTGAACTGGGGAAAAAGGATTTGCAGTCCCCCGCCTTACCCCTCGGCCATGTCGCCAAAATGATAGAACATAGCTAGATTTTCCCCTCTTTTTAGGCTCGTCTTTAAATCTCCTTTTTTTATGTTTATGGGATTTTCATCTTGAATCCCGCTTTCCTTATCCCTTTACTAAAAAAGAAAAAAGGAATCCTTCCTCCTTTCTTTGTATCCAGTTGGCTCCCTTCGATTGATTCTAGCGTATCTCAAAACATCAAGAACTAACCCCCCTTTTTTTTATACTGAAAGAGAAAATGTGGATTTTACATTACAGAAAAAAGGTAGGGCGAGGTTGGAACCATTAACTATTGACTTGAATTTAGGAAAGGTTTTTAGATCTCAAATTGCGTTTAATCTAATGTAAGTTGATACACAACTAATCCGTATCCATTCTTTATCAAGAATCAATCGCTTTCAATTCACTTTCCATTATAACAAGAATTCTGTATCTCTGTAAACCCCAGAACAGAAATTTTGACACAGATATCCTAATCAGGTATCGTAGCTATATATGCCTCTAAAGGGAATTCGGGGAATTCTTCTGATTCATGGAATCGTAGAATAGAAATTCTCAGATAGCACGGTCTGGCCTGTGTTGCCCCAAGTATAACTGGGATAGTAGCGGATAGTTAAATAGCGATAGCTGCGTGTGTTTCTTAGGTGCAACCCCCCTTCCCTATTTCAACCGGAGTCCATGAATTCTCCTAACAAACAAATAACAAATGGGTAAAACTATCTTTCTTCTCTGCGAATCCTTTTTTGAACATTTGAACAATGGAATCGGTGAAAAAGTGAAGTGCTAAAAAACTATATTCTATTCTGTTCCTGATTATTCTGTATTTCTCTCATTCATAGAGAACCGATCCTGAATTATTTCTTTTTCTGGTACCAACAAAGGGTCGTAATTCGGGTCATAATATCCTAAATTGGATGTCTTTTGATATTCTATAACAAGACTTCACAAGTCTCATCGACAGAATTCTGTTTCTAGGACTGTTTTTGAAATTAGTATCTGTTGAAAATTCGAATTTGAGTATAAAATTTTCTCGTTTGACCTCTATTTTCTCCATTACTAGTTTCTAGATTCCATATATGATATGGAGTTGGATCAAATTTCATGCGATTTAGTAAATAAAATATACATTCCATCATTGCTAACTCAACCCGGAGGGTTCGAGGAAGAATGAGCTAATATGGGATTTTTTTGAAAAAGGGGAAACTAAAGATGCTACAAGATGAAAATGAGGGAATGTCTACAATACCTGGGTTTAGTCAGATACAATTTGAGGGATTTTGTAGGTTCATTGATCAGGGCTTGATGGAAGAACTTTCTAAGTTCCCAAAAATAGAAGATCCCGATCAAGAAACTGAATTTCAATTCTTTGTAGAAACATATCAATTGGTAGAACCTTTGATAAAAGAAAGAGACGCTGTGTATGAATCACTCACATATTCTTCTGAATTATATGTCCCTGCGGGATTAATTTGGAAAACCGGTAGGAATAGTCAAGAGCAAACCATATTGATTGGAAACATTCCTATTATGAATTCCCTGGGCACCTTTATAGTCAATGGAATATACAGAATTGTGATCAATCAAATATTGCAAAGCCCCGGTATTTATTACCGTTCAGAGTTGGACCCTAAGGGAATTTCTATCTATACCGGCACCATAATATCGGATTGGGGAGGAAGATCAGAATTAGAGATTGATAGAAAAGCAAGGATATGGGCTCGTGTGAGTAGGAAACAAAAAATATCCATTCTAGTTCCATCATCAGCTATGGGTTTGAATCTAAAAGAAATTATAGATAATGTTTGCTACCCTGAAATTTTCTTGTCTTTCCTGAATGATAAGGAGAAAAAAACGATCGGGTCAAAAGAAAATGCCATTTTGGAATTTTATCAACAATTTGCTTGTGTAGGTGGTGATCCGGTAGTTTCTGAGTCCGAGTCCTTATGTAAGGAATTACAAAAGAAATTTTTTCAACAAAGATGTGAGTTAGGAAAGATTGGTCGACGAAATATGAATCAGAGACTGAATCTTGATATACCTCAGAATAATACATTTTTGTTACCGCGAGATGTATTGGCAGCTGCGGATCATTTGATCGGAATGAAATTTGGAATGGGTACACTTGATGATATGAATCACTTAAAAAATAAACGTATTCGTTCTGTAGCGGATCTCTTACAAGATCAATTCGGATTGGCTCTGGTTCGTTTAGAACATGCGGTTCGAGGAACTCTCTGTGGAGCAATTAGGCATAAATTTAGACCGACTCCTCGTAATTTGGTAACTTCAACTTCATTAACAACCACTTATGAATCGTTTTTCGGCCTCCATCCCTTATCTCATGTTTTGGATCAAACTAATCCATTGACACAAATCGTTCATGGGCGAAAATTGAGTTATTTGGGTCCTGGAGGATTGACAGGGCGAACGGCAAGTTTTCGTATACGAGATATCCACCCTAGTTACTATGGACGGATTTGCCCAATTGACACGTCTGAAGGAATCAATGTTGGACTTATTGGATCCTTAGCGATTCATGCTAGGATTGGCCACGGGGGGTCTCTAGAAAGCCCATTTTTTGAAATTTCTGAAAGACCCAAAGAGGAGCGGGTAGTTTATTTATCATCAAGTAGAGATGAATACTCTATGGTATCCACAGGAACTTCTTTGGCGTTGAATCCGGGCATTCAGGAAGAACAAGTTGTTCCAGCTCGATACCGTCAAGAATACCTGACTATCGCATGGGAACAGATTCATCTTCGAAGCATTTTTCCCTTCCAATATTTTTCGATTGGAGCTTCCCTCATTCCTTTTATCGAGCACAATGATGCGAATCGGGCTTTAATGAGTTCAAATATGCAACGTCAAGCAGTTCCGCTTTCTCGGTCCGAGAAGTGCATTGTTGGAACTGGGTTGGAACGCCAAGTGGCTCTCGATTCGGGGGTTTCTGCGATAGCCGAACACGAGGGAAAGATCCTTTATACCGATAGCGATAAGATCATTTTCTCAAGTCATGGGGACACTCGAAACATTCCATTGCGTATGTATCAACGTTCTAATAAAAATACTTGTATGCATCAAAAATCCCAGGTTCAGCGGGGGAACTACATTAAAAAGGGGCAAATTTTAGCGGATGGTGTTGCTACAGTTGGTGGCGAACTCGCTTTGGGAAAAAACATATTAGTAGCCTATATGCCATGGGAAGGCTACAATTTTGAAGACGCGGTACTCATTAGTGAACGTCTGGTATATGGAGAGATTTACACTTCTTTTCACATACGGAAATATGAAATTCAGACTCATGTGACAAGCCAAGGTCCTGAAAGAATCACTAATGAAATACCACATTTAGAAGCGCATTTACTCCGCCATTTAGACAGAAATGGAATTGTGATGCTCGGATCGTGGGTAGAAACGGGCGATATTTTAATAGGTAAATTAACGCCTCAGATGATGCAAGAATCTTCGTGTGCCCCGGAAGATAGATTATTACGAGCCATACTTGGCATTCAGGTATCCACTGCAAAGGAAACTTGTCTAAAACTACCTATAGGTGGCAGAGGTCGAGTGATTGATGTGAGATGGATCCAGAAAAAGGGGGATTCCAGTTATCGTCCAGAAATGATTCGTGTATATATTTCACAAAAACGTGAAATCAAAGTAGGGGATAAAGTCGCTGGAAGACATGGGAATAAGGGTATCATTTCAAAAATTTTGCCTAGACAAGATATGCCTTATTTGCAAGATGGAACACCGGTTGATATGGTCTTCAACCCATTAGGAGTCCCGTCACGAATGAATGTAGGACAGATATTTGAATGCTCGCTCGGGTTAGCAGGAGATCTGCTAGACAGGCATTATCGAATAGCGCCCTTTGATGAGAGATATGAGCAAGGGGCTTCGAGAAAACTAGTGTTTTCGGAATTATACGAAGCCAGTAAGCAGACAGCGAATCCATGGGTATTTGAACCCGAGTATCCGGGAAAAAGCAGACTATTTGATGGAAGAACGGGAGATCCTTTTGAGCAACCTGTTATCATAGGAAAGCCCTATATCCTGAAATTAATTCATCAAGTTGATGATAAAATCCATGGGCGTTCCAGTGGGCATTATGCGCTTGTTACACAACAACCGCTTAGAGGAAGGGCCAAGCAAGGCGGACAGCGGGTAGGCGAAATGGAAGTTTGGGCCCTAGAGGGATTTGGCGTTGCTCATATTTTACAAGAGATGCTTACTTATAAATCTGATCATATTAGAGCTCGGCAGGAAGTCCTTGGGACTACAATCATTGGAGGAGCATTACCGAAACCTGAGGATGCTCCAGAATCCTTTCGATTGCTCGTTCGAGAACTACGATCTTTGGCTCTGGAATTGAATCATTTCCTTGTATCTGAGAAGAATTTCCAGATTAATAGGAAGGAAGCTTGATCGAAATGAAAATGAATCAGAAATTTTATTCTATGATCGACCGATATAAACATCAACAACTTCGAATTGGATCAGTTTCCCCGGAACAAATAAGTGCTTGGGCCAAGAAAACCCTACCTAATGGAGAGATAGTTGGAGAGGTAACAAAACCCTCTACTTTTCATTACAAAACCACTAAACCGGAAAAAGATGGCTTGTTTTGTGAAAGAATTTTTGGGCCTATAAAGAGTGGAATTTGTGCTTGTGGAAATTATCGAGTCATCGGCGATGAAAAAGAAGACCCAAAATTTTGTGACCAATGCGGAGTCCAATTTGTGGATTCTCGGATACGAAGATCTCAAATGGGCTACATCAAGCTGGCATGCCCGGTAACTCATGTATGGTATTTGAAACGTCTTCCTAGTTATATCGCGAATCTTTTAGATAAACCTCTTAAAAAATTAGAAGGCCTAGTATACTGCGATGTGTGATTTGATCAAAATTCTGATTTTACAGATTGGGAATGAAAAACTGTCATCCCATTCAATCCGATTGGGATGCCCTGATTCTGACATGTCTCTTGGGAGGAGTACCATGAAGCTCAGAGTTATTATGGGTGTATTTAATACTCCAAAATAAAAGGGAATTGATCTATGGTCGATTCCGTAACCGATACCTAGGAATTGCTGGTTGTACCTCGTGAAAAAGACTTCTTTCGTGGAATTTACCATTCCATTTCTGTTAGAATCTGTTCAAGTAAGCAACGATGACATGGTTACAGGGATCTATTCATCGCATATAGGCCTTAAGGACATCATGTCATAACCGTCGAGGTGAAGTAGGGACCTAAAAGATCGAATCGAACGATACATAGACAAGTAAATCCCTTATGAGTTCCAAGGAATTCTTTTTCTTTTCTTTGATTTGAGGGGGATTCATCATTGGAAGGGAAGTAGACTACTCAAGAATTTCACATTTCATTTAGGCCCTAGTTGAATAAGGAATTCAAAAAATGGAAATCAAAGATCTAAATAAAAGGAAGAATGAATCAATGAAATGTTGGTTGGTCCTGACTGGGAACTTGAGTAAGGGGTAGACCCTTGTTTGGTTGGGGGTTTTCGAGAACATAATTTGAGAACAAGAACACCCTTCTTTATTTGGTGTAACTACTTGAGCCGGATGAGAGGAAACCTTCACGTCCGATTTTGAAGGGGGGAAATCCTATAGGAACCTATCCCAATTTTTCTTTTGCTAGGGTCGTAGCTAAAAAACCTACTTTCTTACGATTACGAGGCTCATTCGAAAATGAAATTCAATCTCGGAAATACAGCATCCCACTTTTTTTTACTACTCAAGGCTTCAATACCTTTCGAAATCGAGAAATCTCTACTGGAGCTAGTGTTATCAGAGAACAATTAGCCGATCTGGATTTGCGACTTATTATAGATTATTCATTGGTAGAATGGAAAGATCTAGGGGAAAAAGGAACCACCGGTAATGAATGGGAAGATCTAAAAATTAGAAGAAGAAAGGATTTTTTGGTTAGACGCATGCAATTAGCTAAGCATTTTCTTCAAACAAATGTAGAACCAGAACGGATGGTTTTGTGCCTATTACCAGTGCTCCCTCCCGAATTGAGACCGATCATTCAGATAGATGGGGGGAAACTCATGAGTTCGGATATTAATGAACTCTATAGAAGAGTTATCTATCGGAACATTACTCTTACCAATCTATTAAAAAGATCTACGCCAGGGGACTCAATAATGTGTCAGGAGAAATTAGTGCAGGAAGCTGTGGATACACTTCTTGATAATGGGCTCCGCGGACAGCCAATGAAGGACGGTCATAATAAAGTTTACAAGTCGTTTTCGGATATAATTGAAGGTAAAGAGGGAAGATTTCGCGAGACGTTGCTTGGGAAACGGGTCGATTATTCGGGCCGTTCCGTCATTGTCGTGGGCCCTTCGCTTTCATTACATAGATGTGGATTGCCTCGCGAAATAGCAATAGAGCTTTTCCAGACATTTGTAATTCGTGGTCTACTCAGACACCACGTTGCTTCCAACCTAGGAGTTGCGAAAAGTCAAATTCGGGAAAAAGAACCAATTGTATGGGAAATACTTCAAGAAGTTATGCAGGGGCACCCTGTATTGCTGAATAGAGCACCCACTTTGCATAGATTAGGCATCCAGGCATTCCAACCTATTTTAGTGGAAGGGCGTGCTATTTGTTTACATCCATTAGTTCGTAAGGGATTCAATGCAGACTTTGATGGGGATCAAATGGCTGTTCATGTCCCTTTATCATTGGAGGCTCAAGCAGAGGCACGTTTACTTATGTTTTCTCATATGAATCTCTTGTCTCCAGCTATCGGAGATCCCATTTCCATACCAACTCAAGATATGCTTATGGGACTCTATGTATTAACGATCGGGAATCGTCGAGGTATTTGTGCAAATAGGTATAATCCATGGAATCGCATAAACTATCAAAACGAGAAAATAGACGAGAATAACTATAAGTATACAAAAGAAAAAGAGCCCTATTTTTTTGGTTCCTATGATGCACTTGGGGCTTATCGGCAGAAACGAATCAAATTAGAGAGTCCTTTGTGGCTCCGGTGGCGACTCGATCAACGTATTATTGCATCAAAAGAAGTTCCCATCGAAGTGCAATATGAATCTTTGGGTACCTATCATGAGATTTTTGCTCACTATCTAATAGTAAGAAGTGTAAAAAAAGAAATCCCTTGTATTTACATTCGGACCACTGTTGGCCATATTTCTTTTTATCGAGAAATCGAAGAAGCCATACAAGGATTTTGCCGGGCCTGCTCAGAGGGGACCTAAGCTAAGTAATTCTATGATACCCGTGGGAATTCGGGTCTCTCCGAGTCAACTAGGATTCTAATTCCTGAATTTCTACGCAACTCAAGATCGAGGAAAGGAAGTCTTCAAATCACTGACTCAAACCTATTGTATTGTTGGTCGAATCCTACATTAGCGGAATATAGAGGTACTTATGGTAGAAAGAGCCGATCTGGTTTTTCACAATAAAGCGATAGATGGAACTGCGATAAAACGACTTATTAGCAGATTCATAGATCACTTTGGAATGGCATACACATCACACATCCTGGATCAAGTAAAGACTTTGGGTTTCCAGCAAGCCACTGCTACATCCATTTCATTAGGAATTGATGATCTTTTAACAATACCTTCGAAAGGATGGCTAGTCCAAGACGCTGAACAACAAAGTTTGATTTTGGAAAAACACCATCAGTATGGGAATGTACACGCGGTAGAAAAATTACGTCAATCCATTGAGATATGGTATGCTACAAGTGAGTATTTGCGACAAGAAATGAATCCGAATTTTCGGATGACTGATCCTTTGAATCCGGTCCATATAATGTCCTTTTCGGGAGCTAGGGGAAATGCATCTCAGGTACACCAATTAGTAGGTATGCGAGGATTAATGTCAGATCCCCAAGGACAAATGATTGATTTACCCATTCAAAGCAATTTACGCGAAGGACTCTCTTTAACGGAATATATAATTTCCTGCTACGGAGCCCGCAAGGGAGTTGTGGATACTGCTATACGAACCTCAGATGCTGGATACCTCACGCGCAGACTTGTTGAAGTAGTTCAACACATTATTGTACGTAGAACAGATTGTGGCACCATCCGGGGTATTTCTGTGAATCCTCGAGAGGGAATGATGACAGAAAGACTTTTGAGCCAAACATTAATGGGTCGTGTATTAGCGGACAATATCTATATGGGTTCGCGATGCATCGCCATTCGAAATCAAGATATTGGGATGGGACTTGTCAAACGACTCATAACCTTTCGAGCACAACCAATATCGATTCGAACCCCCTTCACTTGCAGGAGTACATCTTGGATCTGCCGATTATGCTATGGTCGAAGTCCCACTCATGGCGACCTGGTCGAATTGGGAGAAGCCGTAGGTATTATTGCGGGTCAATCTATTGGGGAACCAGGGACTCAACTAACATTAAGAACTTTTCATACCGGTGGAGTGTTCACAGGTGGTACTGCCGAACAGATACGAGCCCCCTCTAATGGAAAAATAAAATTCAACGAGGATTTCGTTCATCCCACACGTACACGTCATGGACAGCCTGCTTTTCTATGTTATCTAGACCTGGCTGTCACTATTGAGAGTCAGGATATTACGCATAATGTGAATATTCCACCAAAAAGTTTTCTTTTAGTTCAAAATGATCAATATGTAGAATCAGAACAAGTGATTGCGGAAATGCGCGCGGTAACATCCACCTTGAATTTGAAAGAGAAGGTTCGAAAACATATTTATTCTGACTTAGAGGGAGAAATGCACTGGAGTAAGGATGTCTATCATGCACCTGAATCCACATATGGGAATGTTCATCTCTTACCAAAAACAAGTCATTTATGGATATTATCAGGGGGTCTGCGCAGATCCGGTAGAGTCCCTTTGTCACTCCACAAGAATCAAGATCAAATGAATGTCCGTTCTCTTTCTGCTGAACGAAGATATACGTCTAGCTTCTCATTGACTAATGATCAAGTGAGATATAATTTGTTTAGTGCGGGGCCTTCCGGTAAAAGTGTACGAAGGGTTCTTGATTATTCAGGACCTGATCAAACCCTATGCAATGGTCATTCTAATTTCAGCTATCCTGCCATTCTCCACGAAAATTCTGATTTATTGGCAAAGAGGCGAAGAAATAGATGCATCATCCCATTCCAATCTAATCAAGAACGAGATAGAGAACTAATACCTCGTTCAGGTATCTCGATGGAAATACCCATAAATGGCATTTTCCGTAGAAAGAGTATTCTTGCTTATTTTGATGATCCCCAATACAGAAGAAACAGTTTGGGAAGTACTCAAAATGGGACTAGAGAGACGCATTCCATCGTCAAAAAAGAGGATTTGATTGAGTCTCCAAGAGCCAAAAAATTTAGGCAAAAATACCAAAAGAAAGAAGTTTTCATTCCCAAGGAAGTACATAGATTACCCGAATCCTCTTCCATAATGGTGCGGAACAATAGTATTGTTGGAGTCGATACCCGAATTACTTTCAATATAAGAAGCCAGGTAGGCGGATTGGTTCGAGTAGAGAAAAAAAAGGGGGAGATTGAACTGAAAATCTTTTCTGGAGAGATCCATTTTCCTGGAGAGACAGATAAGATATCTGGGCATAGTGGCATCTTAATACTACCAGTCACGGGAAAGGCTAAAAAAAAATGGAAAAAAGGGATCTATGTCCAACAGATCACACCTATCAAGAAAAAGTCTTTTGTATTGGTTCGACCCGTAGGCCCAGATGAAAGAGAAGACGAGATTCATTTAGCAACGCTTTTCCCCCACGATCTCTTGCAGGAAAGGGAGAGTTTGCAACTTAGAGTTGTCAAGTATCTCCTTTATGAAAATGACAAAACAATTCGAGGAATTTCTCACACAAGTATTCAATCAGTTCGAACTTGTTTAGTTTTGAATTGGGCCCAAGACAAAAAGGGTTCGTCTAGAGAGGAGGTTCAGGCTTCCTTTGTTGAAGTAAGAGTCAATGATCTGATTCGACATTTCCTACGAATGGACTTAGTGAAGTCTACGTATAACAGAAAAAGGAATGATCCGGCAGGGACGGGATTGATCCTCGATAATGGAGTAGCTTGTATGAATCTCAAACCTTTTTCTTCCAAGGGAAGGATTCAACAATCACTTACCCAACATCAAGGAACTAGTTGTACGTTGTTGAGTCGAAATAAGGAATGCCAGTCTTTGATCATTTTGTCATCATCTAATTGTTTTCGAATGGGGCCATTCAACGGTTTGAAATCTAACAACAATGTGAGAAAAGAATCAATGAAAAGTCAAAGGAAAAGGGATCTCCGAATCCCAATTAGGAATTCGTCGGGTCCTTTAGGGATTGTGCCTAAAATTGCGCATTTTTCTCCATCTTACCAATTAATAACTCAGAATCAGATCGTAGTAAATAAATATTTGCTCCTTGAGAATTTGAACCAGACTTTCCAAGTACTTAACTATTATTTAATGGATGAAAGTGGGAAACTTTCGAATCCCAATCCATGCAGTAACATGATTTTGAATCCATTCAATTTGAATTGGGATTCGCTCCAGCCCGACTATTGTGAAGAGACATCCAGAATCATTCGCCTTGGGCAGTTGATTTGTGAAAATGTATGTATATCCAAATATGGACCGCGCCTCAAATCTGGGCAGGTTATAATTGTTCATGTTGACTCTTTAGTAATAAGATCCGCTAAGCCCTATTTGGCTACTCCAGGAGCCACCGTTCATGGCCATTATGGGGCAATCCTTTACGAAGGAGATACCGTAGTTACATTTATCTATGAAAAATCGAGATCGAGTGATATAACGCAAGGTCTTCCAAAAGTAGAACAAGTGTTAGAAGTGCGTTCGATTGATTCAATCTCAATGAACCTAGAAGAGAGGGTGGAAGGTTGGAACGAATGTCTAACAAGAATTCTTGGAATTCCTTGGGGATTCTTGATTGGCGCTGAGTTAACCATAGCACAAAGCCGTATCTCTTTGGTTAATAAGATTCAAAAGGTTTATCGATCCCAGGGGGTGCAAATCCATAATAGGCATATAGAAATTATTGTGCGTCAAATAACATCAAAAGTGTTGGTTTCAGAAGATGGAATGTCTAATGTTTTTTCACCGGGAGAACTCATAGGATTGTTGCGGGCGGAACGAACAGCGCGCGCTTTGGACGAAGCGATCTGTTATCGAGTTGTCCTATTGGGAATAACGAGGGCGTCTCTGAATACTCAAAGTTTCATATCCGAGGCAAGTTTTCAAGAGACTGCTCGGGTTTTAGCAAAAGCCGCTCTACGAGGTCGTATCGATTGGTTGAAAGGCCTGAAAGAGAACGTTGTTCTGGGAGGTATGATACCTGTTGGTACCGGATTCAAAGGATTTGTGTACCGTTCAAGGCAACGCAGCAACATTCCTTTGGAAATGAAAAAGAAAAATCTATTCGGGGGGGAAATAAGAGATATTTTATTCCAACACAGAGAATTATTAGATTCTTGCATCCCAAAGAAAGTCCATGATCCATCCTAATTTGCGGGATTTCATGATTTCTAAGAGCAAATTCATCCTTTTAACTTTACGTTCACTATCTAGTCCGGTTATTCGATTTGGTAAAAAAGATAATAACGAATAGAAAGAAATTAATGGCTTGGCCTGTGTATCAACGGTCAATCTCCGGTAGAAGGTTCCGTCGGAACAATTCTTTATTCTTTATTTAGGGCACCTTGTCTCTAAAAAAAAAAAAAAATAGAGGAAATAAATGACAAGAAGATATTGGAACATCAATTTGGAAGAGATGATGGAAGCAGGAGTTCATTTTGGGCATAAGACTAAGAAATGGAATCCTAGCATGGCACCTTACATCTCTGCAGAGCGTAGAGGGATGCATATTACAAATCTTACTCGAACTGCTCGTTTTTTATCAGAAGCTTGTAATTTAGTTTTTGATGCAGCGAGTACGGGAAAACAATTCTTAATAGTTGGTACCAAAAAAAGAGCAGTTAATTCAGTCGCATCGGCTGCAACAAGGGCTCGGTGTCATTATGTTAATAAAAAATGGCTCGGTGGGATGTCAACGAATTGGTCCACTACAGAAAGGAGACTTCACAGATTCCGCAATTTGAGAGCGGCACAAAAGACGGGAAGACTCAACCGTCTTCCGAAAAGAGATGCAGCAATCTTGAAGAGACAATTATATCACTTGCAAACCTATCTGGGTGGGATCAAATATATGACGGAATTGCCTGATATTGTAATCGTCGTTGATCAGCAAGACGGCTATAAGGCTCTTCGCGAATGTGTCATTTTAGGAATTCCAACGATTTGTTTAATCGATACAAATTGTGACCCGGATCTTGCAGATCTTCCGATTCCAAGCAATGATGACTCTATAGGTTCAATTCGATTCATTCTTAACAAATTAGTCTCGGCAATTTGTGAGGGCCGTTCTAGCGCTATAACAAATCCTAGCTCTATAACAAATCGTTGATTAATAATAAGAGAAGTCAATGACTTCGGGAATTGTATGGGTTTATGGAATTGGTTCCTTTTCCTGATTCCTGAATCTAAAAAAAAAAAAAACGAGAGAAAAATCAATGGGGATTTTCGAGGATTCCTTGGTATCTGAAATACACGCTTCATTCAAGTAGGCGAGTCGAGAAAGAGATAATGGAATCAAAATAATTCCTTTTTTAGTTCTACTTCTGTCAGAGGGCAATATGAATGTTCTACCATGTTCCATCAACACCCTACAAGGGTTATACGATCTATCCGGTGTGGAAGTAGGCCAGCATTTCTATTGGCAAATAGGTGGTTTCCAAGTCCATGCCCAAGTGCTTATTACTTCTTGGTTCGTAATTGCTATCTTAGTAGGTTCAACCACTATAGCTGTTCGAAATCCACAAACCATTCCGACTGACGGTCAAAATTTCTTCGAATATGTCCTTGAATTCATTCGAGACTTGAGCAAAACTCAGATTGGAGAAGAATATGGTCCTTGGGTTCCTTTTATTGGAACTATGTTCCTATTTATTTTTGTTTCTAACTGGTCAGGGGCTCTTTTACCTCGGAAAATAATAGAGCTACCCCAGGGAGAGTTAGCCGCACCCACGAATGATATAAATACTACTGTTGCTTTAGCTTTACCCACATCTGTGGCCTATTTCTATGCGGGTCTTACCAAAAAAGGCTTGGGTTATTTCGGTAAATACATTCAACCAACGCCAATCCTCTTACCAATTAACATCCTAGAAGATTTCACAAAACCCCTATCACTTAGTTTTCGACTTTTCGGGAATATATTGGCTGATGAATTAGTAGTTCTTGTTCTTGTTTCTTTAGTACCTTCAGTGGTTCCTATACCTGTCATGTTCCTTGGATTATTTACAAGTGGTATTCAAGCTCTTATTTTTGCAACTTTAGCTGCGGCTTATATAGGCGAGTCCATGGAGGGTCATCATTGACTCGCTTTGAAAAGAGCTTTAGCCTTTGTTTCGCTTATCCCTATGTAATATGTATGGGCGGCTCGAGATAAGCTATTGCGAGATAAGCTAGTGGGGGATAGAAATACGTTATATATGATCTAGAGTAGTAGCAAAAATGATTCCGATATGCTTTGGAAAAAACAAAAAGGAAAAGAAAAGATCTTTTTCCCCCAGGTTCTGGCCCATTTATACTCCCAATGAATCTTCCATTTGTTTAGGGTAGTTATATAGATTGAATAGTTGGTTTACTTCCACTGGGAATTTATAAATACACAGATGAAATCAAGCATATAGAAGAAAAAATGAAAGCATGGTTCATTCATTGGTGGGTTGTATCATTAACCATTCTTGAGTTTGGTGTGAGGCACTTATCATGAATCCATTGATTTCTGCTGCTTCTGTTATTGCTGCTGGATTGGCTGTAGGGCTTGCTTCTATTGGACCCGGAGTTGGTCAAGGTACGGCTGCGGGTCAAGCCGTCGAAGGGATCGCGAGACAACCAGAGGCAGAGGGTAAAATACGAGGTACTTTATTGCTTAG